CGAGATCTATCTTTTTCTAAATATCCTTGTAATTCTTCCATTTACATTTCTACTTGAGCCAGAGGCAGGAGGTTTTTCTTGGTTTATCAAATGATATATACATAGTGCAATATGGTCAGAACAGGGTATTATGTATTGTATTATGTATATAGTATAGTAAGAAAAAAATATATACCCCGGAAAAGAAAGAGGGAGTCCAATCAACAGATCTTTTTACCTTCCTTTTCTATCCAATTGGTTTATGTTCGTTATAATTACAACAGGAGAAAAAATCCTTTATTTTTGCAACCCAATCGCTCTTTTGACTTTGGAATAAATTCTCTTTATCAATATACTGTTTCTTCTACACATCCGTCTACAATCCATAATAAAGAATAATTAGGATTCTGAAAAAAAAAAAGAAAAAATCAATGGTTCACTCACAGGAGAACCCACTCTTTCCCGCATTAGGCACTAATTCATTTTTAACGTCTAATTAGATCGGGTAATCATTCCAATTAAGAACATAAGCTCGTTGCTTTTTATTTTACCAGAATTGGAGCCATAGAGCTCTATCCATTTATTCACTAGACCCAACTGTAAATGTGAATTTCTTTTGTCCCCTTCCAAAAATCAAAACAATCTTTTGGAACTGTAATGATCCGGTAAGGATAAACTCAAAGTTCTACTTTAACTTTGACTTTCATTTCAAATTAAATAAATTAATAAAATCAATTTATTATTTTATTAGATTTTCTATTTTATTACGACATGCTGTTTTTTCCATTCATTACCCTTGAGGATCAGTCGTGGTCCTATAGACTATACCAATAGTCTGGACGAATTTGTTGCTTCATCCAAATGTGTAAAAGATCATAGTCGCACTTAAAAGCCGAGTACTCTACCGTTGAGTTAGCAACCCGGATAAATAGGATATGTAGATACGATCAAAATATAAAAATCAATTGAATTGCACTGCACGACCCTATCAAAACATTGAACTAGCAACACATCGAAAAGAAAGATTTTCTGATCAATTAGAAACACAAAATACCAAAGTTAGCAGATCGGATTAAAAATATTCCTAATCGAAATGTAAAAATTATGGCAGACCACCCATTTTTTATCAAATTCTTTTTTGATTTTCCCTAAGAAAATACATCCTGTATGAGAGTAAATGCAGCAAGGCAAACCCATCATTTGAGTGAAGGAAACAAAAAAATCAATATGGGGTGGGGATAAACAGCCCTATTTATCTATGATCGAATTATATTTGTTCGATACACCATTGTCAATATAAAAGCAATGTTGAGAAAGTAAATCAAGTAAATAAAATAAAGACTTGTGTTGGATTGGCACAACATAAATAAGAAATTGGAATGGAAAAAATTAAGGAAAAGGTAAATAAAAAATCCCCGGTTTATTCAATCAATAAAAGTACGATAAGCAAGCTTAACCCCTTGTTTGTTGTTAAATTAAATTCCCCCACCAAAATATGAATAAAGCAAGAAAAAGGAAAATGGTGTGTAAATAGAAATAATTACACAAGGATAGATACTAGTTACCCTTCCCTACTTTATTTTATTTATTTAATAATTTTGTTTTTTCCTTTAATTAACTCAAAGTTCTTTCTTTAAAGAATTCTGCCTTCTTTAAAATATCATAAACAGTTCCTGTAGGTTGAGCACCTTTTTCAAGGAAATATAGAATAGCAGGAACATTTAAATAAGTTTGATTCTTTATCGGATTGTAAAAACCTACTTTTCGAAGATCTCTTCCTTCTCTTCGGAATCGAACATCAATTGCAACGATTCGATAGATGGCTCATTGGGATAGATGTAAATAAACAATGCCCCCCCTAGAAACGTATAGGAGGTTTTTTCCTCATACGGCTCGAGAAAAATGATTCCAATTTCTGTATATAATAGCAAGTGGATCCATAAAATCATGAATTTTACTATAATTTGAATTGAGTACTTTTTTCTTCTTCCTTACAGAAAAAGGAAGAAATCTCATTCATACTCATAACTCAAGTTGGGTAATTCTGACAAGAGAATCCTTAGACATTTATTGAGCCGTCTCTAAACTCTTTTGTTTGTCTCATTTCGAATCCATTTTTATTCCTCAGTCTGATCCAATTGTTGAGACAATTGAAAATAGTGTTTCCTTGTTTCGGAATCCTTTATCCTTGCTTTGTGAAATCATTGGGTTTAGACATTACCTCGGGGATCCTTATTCCTTTCAAAATGGCAGCAACATACCTTTTTTTGTTATTTCTTTCTATATAAATAGAATACGAATGATTGATTCCCTTGTGATACACTTTTCATCGAAATAGTTTTACCAATTTCGGAAAATTTGACTTTTCAAACTTGTTCTGAATTTGAACCTTTCGATTTAGAATTTATATATAGTGAGGATATACTTACAGAGTTGGTCTAACTTATTGATTTTCACTAACCCTAGATTCTTTCCCTTGAAAAATGAATCAATCCTTTCTTCTCGAGCTTCATCATGTACTATTTACTTATAACCCAACACAAATTAGGTTCCGGGCAGAACAGAACAAACTATGTCGAGCCAAGAGCATCTTCATTACTATAGAAGATGGCGGATGTAAAAATCCACAGCCAACCATGTCCTTCAAGTCGCACGTTGCTTTCTACCACATCGTTTCAAACGAAGTTTTACCATAACATTCCTCTAATTGAAATTTCAAAGCGGTATGGAATTGATTCAATATAAAATCATGAATAGTCATTGGTTCAACCGGTATATAATATTTCTATCTATGGATAAATAAGTATTTATCCGGATAAGGGTCAGCAAGGATCAAATTTATTTAATTTAACCCCATATTCTATCATATGAATTGAATGAAAATAAAGATATTCAATTTTACCCACATTTGACACTTGATTCCGTTTGTGAGAAACCAAACGAATTCTCAGATATGATTCTTAGAACCATTCTGAAAATTAATAAGAAAAGATTTTTCCCTTTAACAAATTATTGTTTCATGTGGAATGCAGTGTGATCCCATCTTTCGTTTCATGAAAAACGATCTGGGACGGAAGGATTCGAACCTCCGAATAACGGGACCAAAACCCGCTGCCTTACCGCTTGGCCACGCCCCATTTTGATTTCTATTCGAAATTAATCAACACTAATATTGGTATTGGTTATTCGTCAATCCCAACCCAAATACACAAAAACATATGGGATATTTTGTTGCTAGGATTCAAGACATGTAGATATAGAATCAAAAAAATTCATTGATCATTACATAGAATTCAATTAAGATATTGTATGAAAGTTGAATTCCTTATATTCTCATTTTAGAATGATAATGGGGGGAGGGATTTTTTATTTGGGAAAGTCCGAACCGAAGAAAAAGAAGGATTTCTTGATCTGCCTTTTTCATTTTTCCTTATAAAAATAACTCAAAATTATCTAATCCACAAGAACGAAATGCTTGTTATGCTTAATATCTTTAGTTTAATTGGTATCTGTCTTAATTCTGTCCTTTATTCGAGTAGTTTTTTCTTCGCCAAATTGCCCGAAGCTTATGCCATTTTCAATCCAATCATAGATGTTATGCCTGTCATACCTGTACTCTTTTTTCTCTTAGCCTTTGTTTGGCAAGCCACTGTAAGTTTTCGATGAAATCTTTAATACTCTGCTAAATTGATGATGTATTCGATAAAAAAATTCTAAAAATTGATAAGATCAGATAAGTCTTACATTACGAACCCTCGATTCAAAAATCGAAATTCTTGTATATTGAATGAATAACCGCAGCGATGAATTTGGATCAGCCTTTTCCCCGTTCTCACCTTCCGGTGAGTATGGACTATTAGGTACTCCACAATACCTAATTATTGATATGACAAGAAATTTCGGGTAACGAATGAATCAAAATCTTATTACAAATAAATTCGTCTTATTTTTCATTTTTTGGGGTGTCAAAACAAAAAAAAAAAAAATGATATATGTGGTAAAAAATAGGCAATCTATTCCCCTTTTTCAAAAAAAAATGATCTTGGAGATTGTGTAATGCTTACTCTCAAACTCTTTGTTTACACAGTAGTGATATTCTTTGTTTCCCTTTTTATCTTTGGATTCTTATCTAATGATCCAGGACGCAATCCTGGACGTGAGGAATAAAAAATTTCTAGTTTTTTTTGCTTTTTTCGAAATTAATTCTTAATAATCTTATTTGTTTCATACATTTAACTATGATAAAATCAAGGGATGAGAATCTTTTCGAATTCGAAAATACCAAGTGATCAGAGAAAGCGGAAAGAGAGGGATTCGAACCCTCGGTACAAATAATTCGTACAACGGATTAGCAATCCGCCGCTTTAGTCCACTCAGCCATCTCTCCTAATTCCAAATTGAAAATTTGTTATGTGATGTAACACGTGAAATAAAGATTGATAAAAATCCACCTTCTTCTCTTTATTTTCTTTTTTCATTTGATTTTTTTTTTATTTAATCTTATTTAACTTTTCCAAATTATTATTATTTATTTTATTATATTATTCTATTTTAATAAAAAAAAATATTATTTTATTATATTATTAAAATAGAAATTCGAAATATTCTAAAATATTCTAATAAATAATAGAAATTTTTTAAATAGCTATTAAAATTTAAACTAAGAAAAATAAGAAAAAAATAGAAAAAAGCAATTGATCAGGAATTCAATATAGATAATGACTCAAAACGGATCTCCTCAATAGAAAGAATATCTTAGTTCTTTGATTTTATATGAAAGGTTTATTTTCCCGGCCTGATCTGCTTAAGTACTGGCCGGGACATTTCTTCTTTTTTCCATTGATTATTCTTTTTTTTTATTTTTCTCAGTTTATTACTTAATTTCTTACTGTTGTCAAGTAAGGAATAAAAAAAGACATATGATAACATATTATATATATATAAATACATTAAACAATATTAAATTACATTTAACAATTTGAAACATTCAAAATATTTCTATTCTAATAGAATAGAACTCA